AAAAATAGATTCTCAATCGATTTGAGAATAATGAAAGGATTACCTGTATGTAATCCGTCTTGCTATGACTAAAGTGATATCCATATAGATATCAATATATCACTTGTGACTTTCTTTGTTACAAAACACTGATTTGAATCTCAAATTGAAACGATTAAAATGAAATAATAAGAAGGAATATGTAAGCTACCCACTTTATTTACATGGGATTGTAGTTCAATTGGTTAGAGCACCGCCCTGTCAAGGCGGAAGCTGCGGGTTCGAGCCCCGTCAGTCCCGGCGGATTCAATTAAAAAAAGATCTAAACTCCCCTTTGTGTTTCTGGGCAAGGGGATCAAAATGGTTTCGTTTATCTTTTTGTTTTATTTTTCTTTTTTCATCAAGCAAAAGAAAGGGGTATTTCCATTATTTTAACTAGCACCAATTGATGGTAGAGAGACATATATAAATTAGTATAATTATAATTATTGAGAGCATTCAACACTTCAAGAAAGAGATACTGTACGGGGTTTCTGCTTTTTGTCAATTAATCTCGTGTAGGAAAATGGAATAGGATAGCGTATAATACGTTTGACAAGAGTACCCATATATACTATGAAGTCAAGGAATTGAAAATAGTTCGAATCCAACCAAGGAAAGAGGATACTTTAAAAATAAAGATAAAATTAGTCTTCCTTAATGAATATGCTCTTTTTAAAGATTAGAGTCGATGTCGAAGAAAAAACTCGTAAGAAAATTTAAATAGTTAATTTTTTGGAATATTTTAGTTTTTTTACTGGGACTCGTCTTTATCACATTCCCTTTCTTTGTTTTCAAAAAAGATGATAGACCCTTAAAAAATTTTTTAAATTTCAAATTTCACTTCGTATTTGTTTTCTCTATTTGATTTCTATTGTTTTTTTAAGGTTCTTTATAAACTGTTTTTGTAAACACTCGCAGTAGAAAAGGGTTTTTATGATACTTCCTCAGCTGATTGTACAAGGAAAGTAAAGTACTAGGTTGTAGAAAAAAAGTGGGGAAAAAGAAATCATAAATCAATATTTTTTGATTGGATCAGGAATCTCATTATGTATTCGGTGTGGATAAAAGATCTTCCTATGTTATACTATTAAATTCTTGATGATGAATCGATTTTATAGCTTCACTATTGTTATTCATAATATTTCTTTCATTCGATATCATCGACATCTAATTGATCTGAGTGAGTTTACAAGCGAAAGATTTCTCATCTCTATGGGATTAAATCCCGAGATATTCCAAAGAAAAAATAAATAAATAATAAACGATTAAATTATGGAAGTAAATATTCTTGCATTTATTGCTACTGCACTCTTCATTCTCATTCCTACTGCTTTTTTGCTTATAATTTACGTAAAAACGGTTAGTCAAAATAATTAATTTGAATACAATTTGACTATCAATAACAATGAAAAAAAAGGATTTAAATTTCTCGTCTTAAATGAAAGGAATGCATTAGACTCAGTAGTAGTAGTATCCTAAGGGGCCCGCTAGTATGGTAGAAGGAGATCTCCTTCTACCATACTAGCGATTATGGTTATTGTAATGTATAAAGATACAAGTTAAATATCTTAATATAAAGGATAAAGGAATCCACCTATATCTCTCTTTTTCTTTAGAAATGTCAATATAAATTAAATAGAATATGAAATGTATTTACATACTTTCTCAATTTAATTTGTTTGTTTGATCTATTTAATACAGATAATCAAAATTCGATGGAAATTTCTTCAGATTTCGAAAAGGGGTTACCCCAGGAATGGTTAACGGTGAAAACCCTGATATAAAAATAGAAAATGAGTCAATAAAACAAAACATAAATCCAATTTCTAAAAAAAAAATCTAAAAAAAATTGCCGACCGGTCTAGAAAACTAAAAAAATTGATACAGGTTGATAGAGTTTGATTATTACCGCAATTAGGAATACTTCTAGAGTCCACTTCTTCCCCACACTACGAGAGAGAGGGAAAATGTAAAAACTACCATTAAACCAGCCCATGCGAGACTTACTATATCCATGTGTATTCTGTCCCCTATTTCTATGAATATGAAGAAACTATTCCATTATTGTTCACTAATAATAGTGAAATCACTGGTGCAGAGTCAAAAAAAGGGAGAGGTATTTGGTCACCATTGATGAACTACTCCAAAAAATCCACTTATCTTATAATGAGTTATTCTTAATTATAGAATTTCTAGTAGAATCGACAAGATGTAAACACAAGTAAACGGACACTTTTCAAAGTATCCAAGGAATCGGACTCACATGTGGAAAGAATAAGACTTTTTCTTTCTTTTATCGTTTTTTATTTTTGGAAGTAAAATGAAAGGCAATTCTTCATCTAATCTAATATTCATTGAATGTCTGAGCATTCCGAGACTTTCATGAGTCTGTATCCAAAGTATCTTAGGTCCTTTCCAAAACTATTAATTGAATTCCCTCTCTGGCTATCCAAGCTAATTGAAGACTCAGTCGGATTTCCCTCCACTACTTTAAGTTTAATCTGATAGGAATTTAGGTTAGAGAATAGAACCTCGAGAGCCAGGGGCTTAAAATAACGAAAAGAAAGTATCAAGAGTATTTTCCTACGTTTGTTATAATAGAATAGGGGATTTCAAGTCTGTTGTTGAGGCGGCACCCGGATTTGAACTGGGGAAAAAGGATTTGCAGTCCCCCGCCTTACCACTCGGCCATGCCGCCAAAACGATAGAAACTAGATTCAATTTTTCGCTTGTTTCAATTCCGAAAAAAAAATATATCGATTTTAAGTCACAAAATATAGAATCCAGCACAAATAAGAACCATTAACTATTGACTGTAAATTCATGACCATTTTTGAATAAAAATCTACATTTTTTTAAATCTATTTCTAATAATATAATAAAATCATTAGAAATGGATTTATAACTCATCTATATTGAGTTTTTTCAATTAAAAATAAATCTTCTTCAATTTTAATTATAACAGTAATGATGAGTATATGTAAACCCCAGAAGCAGAACATACGTTACGTTATGTTATAGAGCTAGAATGGGGTATTTTATCTCTCTAGGGATGTTTTTGAGGAGTAATTCTCAATAAATTTTTTTATTTCAATTTTTCATTGAACACATTGAAGAGAAAATTTAATTTTTGATAGAGCACGACATGTGCTGTCCCAAATAGAACTGTACCACAATAAAAGAAGAAAAAGAGAGAGACATATATATCTGTGCATTCTTTTTTATGTTAATAATAAAAAAAATTAATAAATAAAAAAAATAAAAGTTTTCTATTTATTATATGTTTATCTGCTCGAACAGATCCAATCATGAATAAAATTTTTTAATGGTATGCAATCGAATTGGAATATGTAATATCATAGGTGAAAATTAAATTACTTTTTTTCTAGTCTTTAGAAAACTCCATAAGTTTCAGTGGTATTTCTCAATTCTGTTCCATTTTGATCTCTTTCTTATAAAAAATTCCAATTGAATCTAGTCTCCGTTCATACGTATTTCATACATTCCATATATTTTGGAGTTGGATAAAATTTCATGTGATTCAGTAAACAGAATAAAAATTCCATTATTGCTAGATCGAATTCTATGGATATGATTCGGTGAAGAATGAGAGATGGGATGGGATTTTTTCAATAAACGGATAAATGGGAAATTCAAAAAAGATGCTCGGGGATGGAAAAGAGGGAACATCAACAATACCCGGATTTAATCAGATACAATTTGAAGGGTTTTATCGGTTTATTGATCAGGGTTTAATAGAAGAACTTTCTAAATTTCCAAAAATTGAAGATATAGATCACGAAATTGAATTTCAATTATTTGTGGAAACATATAAATTGGTAGAACCTCTGATAAAAGAACGAGATGCTGTCTATGAATCACTTACATATTCTTCTGAATTATATGTATCCGCGGGATTAATTTGGAAAACCAGTAGGAATATGCAAGAACAAAGAATTTTGATTGGAAACATTCCTTTAATGAATTCCCTTGGAACTTCTATAGTAAACGGAATATACAGAATTGTGATCAATCAAATATTGCAAAGTCCTGGTATCTATTACCAGTCAGAATTTGACCATACCGGGATTTCGGTCTATACCGGCACCATAATATCAGATTGGGGAGGCAGGTTAGAATTAGAGATTGATAAAAAAGCAAGAATATGGGCTCGTGTGAGTAGGAAACAGAAAATATCCATTCTAGTTCTTTCATCAGCTATGGGTTTGAATCTAAGAGAAATTCTAGAGAATGTTTGCTACCCTGAAATTTTCTTATCTTTCTTGACCGATAAGGAGAAAAAAAAAATTGGGTCAAAAGAAAATGCTATTTTGGAGTTTTATCAACAATTTTCTTGTGTAGGTGGGGATCCAATATTTTCTGAATCCTTATGTAAGGAATTACAAAAAAAATTCTTTCACCAAAGGTGTGAATTAGGAAGGATTGGGCGCCGAAATATTAACTGGAGGCTTAATCTTAATATACCTCAGAACAATATATTTTTGTTACCACGAGATATATTAGCAGCTTCCGATCATTTGATTGGGATGAAATTTGGAATGGGTACACTTGATGATATGAATCATTTGAAAAATAAACGTATTCGCTCTGTAGCGGATCTTTTACAAGACCAGCTCGGGTTGGCTCTGGCTCGTTTAGAAAATGTAGTTAAGGGAACTATAGGCGGAGCAATTAGGCATAAATTGATACCTACTCCTCAGAATTTGGTAACTTCAACTCCGTTAACAACTACTTATGAATCCTTTTTCGGATTACACCCATTATCTCAAGTTTTGGATCGAACAAATCCATTGACACAAATCGTTCATGGGAGAAAGTTGAGTTATTTGGGCCCTGGCGGATTAACAGGGCGAACTGCTAATTTTCGGATACGAGATATCCATCCTAGTCACTATGGGCGTATTTGCCCCATTGACACGTCTGAAGGAATCAATGTTGGACTTATTGGATCTTTATCA